TCCGTGGGACCATCGAAAGAATTCATGTAGGAAGATTAGTACGGGGATATACCATATAAATACCATAGAATATATTCTATAAATAGAATAATAAAAGAAAAATATGAAATAGAGGATTCCATAGAAAATAGAAATCTAATACTACTAATATATAGAATATATAGATATAGATAAACTAAAGCAAGTCAAGTTTTTTTTAAGCTTTCGCAAAACGATCACAATTGATACAAGTATATTTTTCAGTAAAGTACTAAATTAGTAATATTCCTAGCTCTAAAGCCCACTCCTTCCCCATACTACAAGCGAAAGAGAAAATGTAAACACTACCATTAAAGCAGCCCAAGCGAGACTTACTATATCCATGTGAATGATGTCCCCTATCTCTATGAAATGAAGGAATTATTCCATTATTGATTCATAATCATAGTGGAATCAATGGTGCAGAGTCAAAATAGGATTCTTACTTACGGCTCTTTATGAAACAATTTCATGAATCCACTCATAAAAAGTTCCTATATTTCTTATTCAATAGAATTCTATTGAAATAGAAATAATTGGAAAAAAAAAGAAAATATAATAATAAAAAAGCAAAGAAAATATAAGATATAAGAAAAAAAAGAAGAGCCATTCAACCATTCTCATTAAATTTATGAGCAGCACTAAGAGACTCTAGTGAGTCTGGATACAAAGTATTTTCAGTTCTTTCCACCCACAATTATTAAATGAATTTCCCATCAGCCTATCTAATCTAATTTCATCGCAGACAGAGTTAGTAGACACTACCTCAATATTAAGAAAGTTATAGTGTAAAATAATTAGGGAGTCTTTCTAATCTTTTTTAGAATCCTTTCTTCAACCTTAGTAGCCAAAATGGAGTGTCTCTTAGGAACCTTTGGATACCAAGATTTCCGACTTCTTACTTTCATAGTTCTGATGCCCAGAATGAATTCTCACTATTTCTTTTATTTGATTCAATTCAGAATAGCCCAAACCAATCATTCATAATATTGGGTTGCTTCAGATTTCTTGGTACCTGTTTTAGCCACACTCAGAACCCAGATTTTGAGAAAAAATATGACAGTCTTTTATAGGCCCTACGGAAATCAAGTATCGACAGACCTAGCCTTGCCTATGCTTTTGCGGGGCAAGAATTCGTCAAGTTCGATCAACAGGATTAATAAATTCCAAGTATTTTTTTTTGATCAGGCGACACCCAGATTCGAACTGGGGATAAAGGATTTGCAGTCCCCCGCCTTACCACTTGGCCATGCCGCCAAAAAATCCCATCCAAAATGGATAAAGAAATAAAGAAATTATATAAGAAATTAGATTCTATTTATATTATAGAATTCTATATTCTATATATATACTTATATTCCTTAGATTCTATTTAGAATCTATTTCTAATTTATAGAATTCTATTTATTATTATTCTATTTCTATTTCTCTCCTCATTTTGTTTTGATTTGAATTTTTTACTTTCTTAATTTCTTTTATTTTTGGATCTTGAATCCCATTGTACTTATCCTTTTCCAAAAAAGAATTCCTCTTTTTTATTGGATCCTGTTTCTATTCTTTTCTTCGATTGATTTTATCTCAAAACACGCGTCGCTTAAAAACTTACCTTCTCTTTTCACTTTTCTATAGATCTATCGAATCTATAGAAAAGTGAAAAGATTCCCGGCCCCGGTCACAGACTGTAAAATGCAGGGCAATTTAGAATAATTCACTCTTTACTTCATTAACTATTTACTTATTACTCTTTTACTCTTACTTACTTTTCTTACTTTGAATTAGCGAACAGCTCTTCAATTTGTATCTCCATTTGTATTCCCTTAATGGATGCAAAATCCAATTGATTTACGACTAATCATTATCAATTAGAATTATTCTAATTATAATAAAATATATGTGTATATGTAAACCCCAGAACAGTGTAAACTCCAGAACATAAATTTTTATACGTGGATACCGAGTCCGGGTCTATTTCTTATGCACATATCCCTATATAGGATCATCATGCTTGAATATTTCATTGAATAGAAATAGAAGATAGACATTATGATAGAGTGCGACCTAACCTATGTTGCACCAAGTTCAATTATGATAAAAGATGTGATATACGGATAGCTAGATAGCTATATCGGCATGTACTTCCTAAAGATTACTCCTATGACTATATATGTACGCAATTTCATTGTATTTTAGAGATTCTACTACCAAAAAAAATATTTGTGAATTCCTTTTTGAACATTCAATTGCGTGTGCTAAAAAAATGGAAACTCTATGCTGTTCCTTATTCTTCTTTTTTTATCTCATTCATAGAGAGCAGATTGACTCTTGAATTCATTGATTTTCTCTTTTTTTGTACCCTGATCGTAATATCATAATAAAAGAATTAGGTATAAATTGGATCAATTTTGATATCCGATAAAAGACTCCATCAGCCTAAGTGACATAATTTTTCCCAGGAATGCTTTATCAATTTGCATTTCTTTCT